CTTATATTTTTTTATGTCATAAAAAATTGAAAAAAGTTCTGATACATCTAGAAAAATGGAAAATAAGACTACGAATCTTTAAAGAAGAGGATCAAGAATCGTTACTCTTTCGACACAAAAAGGGTTTAGAAAATTTCCTTTCTTGTGTCGAAGACTAGGAGGACGAAAAATCTCTTCGAGAAGAGATTTTTCGTTTCCCGCATATCCCCTCCTCTATTACCTAATTACCTCTGTTTAGCTATTTAATCCAATTGGATTCTATTTAAAATCTAAAACTATTGATCCATTTTAGAACATTGAAATCGGACAATCCTAGCATAGCCCCATTGACCCAATTTGGTTAAAAAAAAATAAAGAGGGTGAAAGGCAAATAGGATTCCGTCAAAATATACATACTATGACTAGCAATGCGGTACAATAAATTATGAGCATCTCGTAGAAAAAAGTATAAACAAGCAACCGCAAGTCTAGAAATTCATTTCAGCCAATTGAACCTTCTCGAACTGTTTCTTTTTAAGAACCAAAAAGATTTGTGCCAAAATAACAGATGCCAAGAAGAACAAAAGGCCTTGGACACGTAATGGATCTTGAAGTACTATTTCTGCATCTCCCTGACCAAATCCGCCCACATTGGGGTTACTCGTTAATGGTTGATCCAATTTGATGGATTCACCCTCTGAAACAAGAAGTTCTGGTCCTGGGGGAATAATATCAAGCACTTGACGTCCATCTGTATCTGTTATGGTTATTTCATATCCCCCCTTTTCTTTTCGTAAAATTTTGCTTACTATACCTGCTGCTGTAGCATTATAAACTGTATTGTTACTCTTGCTCCCGTCGGGATAAATCTGACCCCTTCCCCTGTTCCCGCCTACGTATATAGGATATTTTAAGAAGTGAACATCTTTCTTAGTAGCGGGGTCGGGGGAAAGAATAGGAAAGGTTATTTCGTTATATTTCTGACCGGATACAGGTCCTATCACAAGAATATTTTTTTTATTAGGGCGATAGTTCTGAAAAGACAAATTGCCTATCTTTTCTTTAATCTCGGGAGAAATACGATCGGGAGGAGCTAATTCAAACCCCTCTGGTAAAATAAGAACAGCCCCTACATTCAAACCCCCTTTTTTACCATTAGCAAGAACTTGTTTTAGTTGCATATCATAAGGAATTCGAACAACTGCTTCAAATACAGTATCAGGAAGTACTGCCTGTGGAACCTCAATCTCTACGGGCTTATTAGCTAAATGGCAATTGGCACATACAATACGCCCGGTTGCTTCGCGTGGATTTTCATAACCCTGTTGGGCAAAAATGGGATATGCATTTGAAACGGCTGTTCGAGTTATGATATATATCATGAGAGATACGGAAATAGATCGAGTAATCTGTTCCTTTATCCAAGAAAAAATATTTCTAGTTTCCATGGTCCAATCGTTGATACCAAAATTTCTACAATAGACAATAAGTGGGGTAAGTCGCTAGTATAGTTCCCTATCCATGATTCTGCTAGTTATTGGAAAAAATTGAATGGAATAATATTTTACTGGAATATAATATGGGATGAATCCGTCCAGGTGGGTCGAAATAGAAAGCGTAAGTACGACTTGCAATGCTTTGTTTATGTATAACTACAAAGTAACAAAAGTTTTGGTTGAATTAGATTAATATCATTGGATCTTTTATTTTATCAGTCATTCATTGAATGATAAATAACTACAAGTGAGGGAGATACGCGATTTAAATAACGGAAAATCCAATATTTAAAAATTGTATCAAGAATGACTGGAAAGGTGGAAACAAGACCAGATATAATTTGATCATTATGAACAAATCCAAAATCTTTGTAGACAGAACCAACCATTAGTTCCCAACCATGAGGTGAATGGAATCCGATACATAAATCCGTTAATAAAAGAATAGAAAAAGCTTTGACTGTGTCGCTTAAGTTATATAGGAATTCCTGGGTCCAAGAGTTAAGAATAACAAGTTCGTCATTAGCCAAAAAAGAATAACCGCTTAGAATAACAAAAAGGATTATATTTGTCGAGAAGTGCAAAATCATATGGACCCGACCCTCGTTGTATATGTTGATTAATTGGATCGCTTCCTTTTGGATTCCTATCCGAAGTTTTTGTAGATGCGTCTTCGAGCATTCCTCGATTAATTCGTCTAAGACGAGGAGTTCCTCTAATTCTATGAATTTTTCTAGAATACTCTTTTCTTGAATATCATTCAAAAAAATTTCGGATTGACCAGCATTCCACCAATTATTAACCCAGGATTCCAGACTTTTATTAAATGAGAGAGAAAGCCACCAGGGAAAAAATACTATAGATACAAGATATAAAGGGGGAGTGAATGCTTTCTTTTTTGCCATTTTTCATCTGTGAATTGTTAATCAACCCACCTTATTCATCGACTCTAGGCAATCGACTATTTCTTTCACACATGAGTTCTATACAAGGTATGAAACCTATAAAATCTATTTTCTTTGTGCTTATTGAATCTGGAAAGAATAGAGAAATAAATTAATGATCCACTTCGAATGAAGGAATATTAAAAAAAGCCTTTCGCGATATCTCAATCGGTCAACAAGTGTTTTCTTTCGATGAATGATCAAAAGAACCACTTTAATTTAAGTAATAAATATTAGTTACATTTTGAAAAGAAAGGAGAAAAAGAAACGTCGATTGACAAAAAAAATAATTTATAAGATAGGATTTATATGTATCAATTCCAACCAAATATTGAACTGAAAAAGAAGATTCATTTCTTTATACCAAAAAAGTTTGATATATGAGATGAATATATTATTTCAATTTGTTACTGTTTAAATTTTGTTGTGCGGATTTGCATACGTATAAACAACCAAAAAATCGTTTCCTTTTATGGCTGTTCGGCCCACTTTGGTTTGAATGAACCTTCGGATGAAAATTCAGACTTAAGTTATATTATAGGGAAAAATTCAAGAATTTTTTCCTCTTGTTGAGAAAGCATCTATTTGTTTACATGCATTTTCAAAATACTTCAATTGGTACCCGCAAGAAATAGGCCAATTCAGCAGCCTTTTGTTCAATTTCTCGTGGAGTCAAATTTTCGTTAGTACTAGTTAAGGGAATGGTCCCCTGGCCTCGAATTTCCATATACAGGACACGGCGTGCAAAAAAACCCTCTTTAACTTCTATTTGAATGGACTGAATATCTTTTATACGGAATCGGAGGAATAGGCGACGGTTTTTTCCAGGAAATCCCCAACGAAAAATACACACTATACCCTTCTTTCTATCGAATAGATCATAACCACTGCCTACATTCCAGGAAATTGTGCACCACAAATAAGAGCTAATAAAGAGACCCGCGATTCCGTAGAAAGACATGACAATCCCTTGTGGAAAAAAAACGATTTGCTGAGACGGAAAAAAAGATATCAAATTTCTACCAACATAACTGGAAATTCCAACCAATAAGAATCCTAATGAACCTACAAAAATGCTAAAGGCCCAGCAGAAATTACTTATTTTTCGAGACCCCGTTATAAGTTCTATCCATCTATGTTCTGATCGCAAATTCATACTTGATCCGATTACATTTTATTAGAATTGAGAGAATACTTCAAAAAATTTTGACTTTACCTTTTTTGTTTCCGAAATAACTCTCATCAACTAGCACTGGTTTGATGTGAACCTTTAGGAGTACTTCATCAAATTGATTAAATCTAAAACAATAGCATACTCTTCATATGATCCCACTATACATATAGCTCCGCCTACTTTCCATTTCAGCCATCCGGCGATCGTGATCAATTTGAAAACAGCTAGAATTCATTTAACCATATATCGTGTTTTTACAAGCATAAGAGTTCTTTCTTTTAGGTTCGACAAAAATCCCATGTTATTACTAAATAGACATCTGTGATATGATAAAAATTTAAGTTTTGAAAAAATGGAAGTGGGTCCTTTCGGATCTAAATAATCTTATTTTTTTGAACATGAAGAGATAAAGAAGCCATTGCAATTGCCGGAAATACTAGGCCTACCAAAGGCACAAAAATAGAGGGAAAGTTGAAAGTTATCATAGAATGGATGCCTCGATTTATTATTTGTATCTGTTATTATTATTTTTAAATAAAGATATCTTATAATAATTATAATTTAGAATTTTTTTTTCTATTTTATTATTAATTAAATTCACTTTTAATTTTTTAGTATAGATCTAAGTTAGTATAGATCTAAGTTAGTATAGATCTAAGTATCTATATATCTATATTTAAATATCTAAGTGAATATATAGAATAAGCGCAAGTAGTGTAGAAGGAAATAAATGAACTTATTTTATCTTTCGAATCTTTTTATTCTCCACAAAAGATATGTATGATAGTCTAATTTTTTCTTTTCTTGATTTCTTTGTCTTTTTTTTATTCTTGTATTCTAATTTAGAAAGAAATTTCATAAAGAAAAAGTTTCTTACACATTATCGCAAGATTCGTAAGAATCTGAACCAATAGGGATTGTTAGCTAAAACGGCATTTTGGGAAAATGGAAATAGATAAAAAAAACTCTGTATTTTTGATATTTAAATTATATACGTAAGATAAGAATACGAAATTCGTTTTGTTTGCCTATTTTGAAGAATTCAATATTTTTTTTTGATATAGACGTCTTAATTAAAAATTGAATTAAGAATCAGCAATTTAAGTAAAAAAGAATTATCTACAACTTTGGATTCGTTCTACAATTCGAACTTATGTCACCAAAGAGAATTCCATTCTTATTTCCTTTGAGTCCGATAAACTAACTACTCTTTTACTACAAATAAGAACTCATTCTTGAACTTAGTGCTCTGTTTCATTTTGATTCAAAGGAACGAAAGCGTGAAACTGAAATAACTCACTAAGAACGCTTTTTAAAAGATTGCGCGGTACAATTAGGTCGAATAAACCCTTCTCAAATAAATATTCAGCGACTTGTGAACCTTCAGGTACTGTTGTATTCAATGTT